TTTTTACCATACATCTATTTTTGATTTTTTTTACTCATCTTAAAATGTATGGTCTATAGCTATAGACCTAGATGAATAAGTATGTATCATGCTCTAGACTATTAACGTAATGAATATGTATCCCGACCTGTCTCAATGAATTTCTATAAGTATTTTTTCGATAATTAATCACGTGTCAGGAACCAGATTTGAACTGGTGACACGAGGATTTTCAGTCCTCTGCTCTACCAACTGAGCTATCCCGACCATTTTCCATGCATCGCCTTATCTTACTAGGGGCTTATGTATATGTCCATTAAAAGGACAAAAAAAGTTTTAAAACCCTTACCTAATCCCTGGAATTTTTGGGGTCTTAAATAAAAAGGAAGACTTTTTGATATTTATAAGTGTAAGGATAACCTAACAATATAGATTGTGAATAGTGAATAATTCAATACTCGACAGTCTTTATACATATATCTTCATTTGTACGTGTATTGCACAAAAACTTGGGCTAAACTAAACATAAAACGCTCGGATCTTTTTGTGAAAGAGTAGAGTAAATGGAAAACATAGTGAATTTTGAGCCACCAATGGAAAAGAGGAAAAATACTTAGGAAGTAAAATGAGTTTTATTGGGGATAGAGGGACTTGAACCCTCACGATTTCTAAAGTCGACGGATTTTCCTCTTACTATAAATTTCATTGTTGTCGGTATTGACATGTAGAATAGGACTCTCTCTTTATTCTCGTCCGATTAATCATTTTTTTTTTTTCAAAAGATCAATCAAACTCTGGAGTGAATGATTTGATCACTGAATATTCGATTCTTACTTCAATTTGGAATGGATTCACAATAACTCTTAAATTTTTCATAAAATTTTGAATTTATTATATAAATAAAAATTATGGATTTGGGTTGTGATTAATCGTTTGATATGTCAGTATATATACGTGCGTATTAGGTATATAGGATTATTTTTTCTGTAATTTAGATAGAAAGAAGAATTCCAACTACCAACGCAATGCAATCAACTCCATTCGTTAGAACAGCTTCCATTGAGTCTCTGCACCTATCCCTTTTTCTCAAAACAAAACAAGGATTTGGCTCAGGATTGCCCATTTTTTATTCCAGGGTTTCTCTGAGTTTGGAAGTTACCACTTAGTAGGTTTCCATACCAAGGCTCAATGCAATCAAGTCCGTAGCGTCTACCAATTTCGCCATATCCCCTTTTGATTTGAGACCGGAATTCTATTGTGATCCCTTCCACTTCTTTTATTTTATTTTTGATTTTTTTTTAGAAACGTTGAATTAATTAGATACTGATTCCTATAGCGAAAAAGCATTTACTGCTATTTTTTACCTATCCTCTCTCGTTTTAATCTCTATCAGATGACCCATATCTATCCAATCAAAATTGATTCTATCATTGATGTATCTGCAATTCAATATGGATAAGATATATCCCATATATCTATGTCTCTCCTTCCTTCATTTTTTCAGTGGGATTTGGAATACTGGAACGGTCGATATTCATTCTTCTCTTTTTTCGTGCTATTTCCTTGCTTTCCGAATGAAACCAGAGTAATGTCTCATTACGATCTGGATTGTATCTTTATCCTTATCTTTTTTTTCTTAGAAACGAGTTGCTCTAGCACTAATATAATAATCTAATTAATAGAATACGCTGTTCTAATTGGATTTTTTTGTATTTTTCTTTTCTAATTTCTAATCAAATCAAAACTTTATTTTATTAGTCAATTCATAAATTCATATCTTATATTCAATTTAGAATTATTAATTCAATTTTTCTAATTTTTAATTAAAATGAAATTATATAATATGATTCAATATATAATAATAATTCAATTTCAATATTTCAATATGAGCAAATCAATATCAAATATCAATATAAACAATCAATATAATCAATCAACAAAATCAAAATAAAATATAAAAAATATGAAAATATGAATAATATATAAAAAAAATAAACAAAATAATATAATATATAAACAAATAAACAATAATATAAAAATAAACAATTAAAAAATAATATAAAAAAAAAAATAAATAAAAAAAAAAATCAAAAATAAATTCATTATTATAATATTATAATTATAATATAATAATAAATAATAGTAATAATAAATAAATAAGTAATAATAAAATAATAACTAAATAAGTAATAATAAAATAATAACTAAATAAGTAATAATAAAATAATAACTAAATAAGTAATAATAAATAAATAATAGTAGAACATATGATGTTATGGCTTTATAAAATATATGGAACTGTATGGAATGTATGGAATATATAAGATATAAGATAATATATAAGATAATATAAGATACAAAAAATATAAGATACAAAGAATATACAATACGCATGAGATTGAGATAAGAAAGAAGAAAAAAAAATAAATTGCTAATAGTGAGGATCCTCACGATTTCCTGAATTCCTATGCATTATTTTTCTTTTCTGTTTCTGTTATGTTATGCGAGCCCGCTTAGCTCAGAGGTTAGAGCATCGCATTTGTAATGCGATGGTCATCGGTTCGACTCCGATAGCTGGCTTTTTCCCTATTTAATATTTTCTTTTTCCATGATTGATGATCTCCCCCTGAAATCAAGGAATATTGAAAAGACTCCTCTATTTTTCTCCAAATGTCGAGTTGCTCATCTATTATGTTATGCCGCGGTAACTTCCAACTATGAATAAAAGATTGGAGTAATTAGACCTCTACAGAACAAATCATAAAACGTAGCCTTAACCTTGATATTATATTATTTATACTATATTTTATATTATATTTTTTGATTATATTTATATTATATTTTTATTTATATTATATTTTTGATTATATTTCTATAATATTTTATATTATAATATAATTTAATATTTTATAATTATAAAATAGAATTTTATAACACAACATAATTAATTTTATTTTATTTTTATAATATAAATCATTTTATATATAATATGTAATATAAATAAATATGTAATATAAATCATTTTATATATAATATGATTATAATAGAGATTATAATCTAAATATAAGAATAATCTAAATATAAAATATTATTACAATATCATATAATATAAATGTATAGGAATAATTATATAAATAATAATTATATAAATTATAATTAAAATATAATTAATAAATCAAATTAATATAATTAATAATAAAATATAATTAATAATAATATTAAAATATAATTAATAATAATATAATAAATATATATATATAAATAATATATAAATTATATATAATATATAAATTATATATAATAAAATTAATAAAATGGTAAAAATTATGTAAATTAAATATATAATTATAAAAATATATAAGTAAATATATAATTATAACAAATATATAAATTTAATAATATAAATAATAATAAATATAAATAATAATAAATAATATAAAATATTGGAATTTAAATATATTAATAATAAATAGATTAATAAATTAAATATATTAATAAATAAAACACATACAATATACAAATATACAATACACAATAAAATACAATATACAATAAAATCCGTATATTGATACAATCCATTTCATTCTTGTTTGTAGTACTTCTTTAAATTTTTCTTTGCTTTGTTTATGCGTTAGTTCAGTCTTAATTTAGATTTTTTCTGCAAATTTCAATAATAAAATAAAGGAGTTTTTATGTCTCGTTACCGAGGACCTCGTTTCAAAAAAATACGCCGTCTGGGGGCTTTACCAGGACTAACTAGTAAAAGACCTAGATCCGGAAGTGATCTTAAAAACCAATTGCGCTCTGGTAAAAGGTCACAATATCGTATTCGTCTAGAAGAAAAACAGAAATTGCGTTTTCATTATGGTCTGACAGAGCGACAATTACTTAGATATGTGCATATCGCTGGAAAAGCCAAAGGATCAACAGGTCAGGTTTTACTACAACTACTTGAGATGCGTTTGGATAACATCCTTTTTCGATTGGGCATGGCTCCGACCATTCCTGGAGCCAGGCAATTAGTTAACCATAGACATATTTTAGTTAATGGTCATATAGTAGATATACCAAGTTATCGTTGCAAACCCCGGGATATTATTGCTACAAAGGATAAGCAAAGATCGAAAGCTCTGGTTCAAAATAATATTGCTTTATCCTCCCACGAGGAGGTGCCAAAACATTTGACTATTGACTCATTCCATAATAAAGGATTAGTAAATCAAATAATAGATAGTAAATGGATCGGTTTGAAAATAAATGAGCTCTTCGTCGTAGAATATTATTCTCGTCAGACTTGACCTAACAAAAATAACAAGGAAAGGTTCGGACAATTTTGCTCGCTTTTCGTCGATATAAATATAATATATCTAATATAAATCTAAGCTTAAGCTAAGGGCTTTTTTATCCAGATTTTTTCAATTTATGTATCACACAATCGGCAGTAAAATTCTCATTCCTTTTTCGCGCTTTTCGGTATTTTTTTTACATACCACAGTAATTAGGAATAGAAAATCTCTATCAAATAAGGGTCTTATAGAATGGAAATAATGGTATAAATTTTTATTTGATACATTGTGTTAAGTAACCTTGGTGAATTAGATGAAGGTACAGAAACGGAAAGAGAGGGATTCGAACCCTCGGTAAACAAAAGCCTACATAGCAGTTCCAATGCTACGCCTTGAACCACTCGGCCATCTCTCCTACATAACATAATCTTATTATTGACCATAAACCGAGTGAATAGCGAGTAATTCATATTATTGCAGTACAGGTACAACCAATCTATTCTAATGGAAATGTAAAACTTTTCCTAAAATCTTCAAATAAAAATATTCAATATTCCCTTTACTTCTATTCTAGGTATAGGTAAAAGAATAAAGAATCAAAAACTCTTTTTCTTGTTAAGGAAAGGCGGATATCCATTAATGTTTGTTAAGACGACGATCTTTTCTTATTTTTATTTTATTTATATTATATCGGATAAGACCAATGACTTAACTTAGAATAAATCAACTGAAGAATCTATATTTTATACTAGGGTTACATTTAGACTATGGTTCTATAGGAATAAAAAATGCTTTTCCAATCCCAGATTTCTCAACGGCAACTCCTCTAATTACCTACCCCATAGATCTATTACAAATGGATAAATTGTTCCATAGGTTTTTCTATTTCGATTGTATAGTGTATACACGTTATACAAACAAAAAATGATGGTGTGGTGACTTTATTTTTATTATAGAATAATTATTCTATTCTTTTTTTCCTCTTTGAATCATGATCAAATCAAAACTTCTCGAGTTCTCAGAATCTGTAGTGTAGGAACATAAAATAAAGTCCTTGACTCTTAAACTTAGTTAAATGAAATTAGTAATAGTTCCGTTCGTTGGGATACTACAAAATTTGGACGAAATCCAATCATATTCAAATATTTCCTATCTCTCCCTGCCAAAAGGGCACAATTTGAGCGGAAAGTCGATATTTTTTTAGAATTAGTCTCTTTTTATGTTATTTCGTACTGTACAATTCCTTTGTTTGTGAGATCATTTTCCTCGAGAGGAAATGAGAAGAATTATAGAATGGGTTGCTAATTATGCCTAGATCTCGGATAAATGGAAATTTTATTGATAAGACCTCTTCAATTGTAGCCAATATCTTATTACGAATAATTCCGACAACTTCAGGAGAAAAAGAGGCATTTACCTATTACAGAGATGGTGCGATTTGATTCTTTTTTTTTTCTTTTTTTTTTTTTTTAGCTATCAGTCTTACGAGAAAGAGACATGTTTCAGGTTGAGGATAGAAAGAAAAAAATTATATGGAAATAAACCTACGCTTGGTGAAGGTGAAGTTTGGAGATAGAACAATGCCTTCTGTCGTGTATCCTCGATTGATGCGGACTCAGATGCTTCAATCGTCGATTTTAGTATTGAGCGAAAGGTTACACCTATAGGTTCTATCTATATTGCAATTGCAGGTTAATCCTAGTCTACTCTACTAGTACTAATAGGTGGCATAGGGGAAGAAGCACTACACCTAGGAATCAACAACACGAAAACTTTGTTATAAATTACCCCTTTTACTTATTTGTATCGGGACTAAAAAGAATGGTTGGGACAACAAACATCCATCTCGTTTGTATTTTGGATACCCGTATAACCATCGAAGATCGTTGAAGTGACTAATTCCTGGAAATAGGGGCGTTAGGGACAAAGAAATTGTTGGAGTTAGCATTTCTATCTAACACTTATATGATTGGTGTTAAGAAAAAAACCTCTTGCAGGAAGGATGGCTAGAGATTTCTTGTAAAAATACCAGCCCCTATCAGTTCATAAAAGGATATTTATTTTTTGGTCCCACGGATTATTCCTTTTAATACTATGCACAGAAAGGAGGAGCCGTATGAGATGAAAGAAAATCTCACGTACGGTTCTGGAACGGGGATTCTTTGAATAGAATGACGACCGTAACGGATGTCGGCTCAATCTGAAGGAAATTATGCGGAAGCTTTACAAAATTATTATGAAGCTACGCGATCAGAAATTGATCCCTATGATCGAAGTTATATACTCTATAACATAGGCCTTATACACACAAGTAATGGAGAGCATACAAAGGCTTTGGAATATTATTTTCGGGCACTAGAACGGAATCCATTCTTACCACAAGCTTTTAATAATATGGCCGTGATCTGTCATTACGTGCGACTATCTCCACTATAGAAAGAAGGAAAAAAGGATCAAATCGGCTAGTACTAGTAAATTAAATATAAATACTAGAAAAAAAAATAGGCTTTCTACATATGCATCGTCCAAAGCAACGATTTTTATAAGCTGTAGCAAAGAAAGAGATTTCACGGGAACAAAATACCAAATATGAAAAAATGGGTGTGGCCTATATACTTTTTCTATGGATAAAGGATCGAATTGATAGAAGAAGCACCGTAAAGATCAATTAGCGAGGTTCTCAGTTAATACAATAAGAACTGCTTATTTATATCATGATATAAGATAAAAATTAGGAATCAACTTATGTAATAGAGTCGATCCACTAAGGTATTGAGCAGCGGTGTAGCATCAGATCCCAAAGATAGTAAGTCTTTTTTCTTATATCTTATAGATTATAGAAGAAAGTCTTTTTCAAAAATTCTATATGAATTTCATATATGAAAGCGAGATAGTTACCTTTCAGAAAATGCTAACGATATAAGGAAATACCATACCTATGTTTCATTCTTCTGAAGGTGGGAGAAAAGATAAAACTGATTTGTTGATTAAAATTAGAGTTTGAAACTTATGTAATTAACTTCTTCTGCTAACCCAATAAAATGGGATAAATTTTTCAGAAATTTAATTCAGTTAGATAGGGTAGATTAAGACGGGACGTCTAAAGAACTGATTGCTGAGCCGTATGAGGTAGGAAACTCTCAAGTACGGTTCTAAGGAAAGGAATTGACTTACCTATTCCGACCGGGGAGAACAGGCCATTCGACAGGGTGATTCTGAAATTGCGGAGGCTTGG